AAAAAGAAAAAATGTCCGTCGTTCCGCTTTTTAGGAATTTTTTCTTTTTTCCTAAAAATCCTCATTTTGTTTTGGGTCCTATATTCCATCAACCATGACCTTTTCCTTGTGGCTTTTTGCGATGAGGACGTGGGGGGTGTAGATGCTACGGGTGCTTCTACTTCAGGGGCACACACAAACCCCGAACCCATTGATAATGAGGGAGCTATTGGGGCCCAGGCACCATCGGTGCTTGAAGTCTCTCACGCTATCGATGTTTTTGTAAGCTCCTATAATCGTATTGGAATGCGTGCAGATTACTTAATCGCGCTCAATGAGCGGCTACGCCTTTTGGAATCCCCCCCTGAAAGGCGTACCGCAATCCAAGACGCGATACGAGACATTTCCTTACTCCAAGGACACGAGAAACCTTCATCAGGAAGAAGAGCGGGCGACGCGTTAGTCGCCTTCATGAGACGCTGGGATCAGCAGCAACCTCCATAGGGGGACTGGGCCCTTTTTCATGGATGATTTTCATTCAAAATTGATTCCGACGAAATGCTATTTCTTTTAGATTGCCCGATTAGGAACGAGGGATACCAGGCCTTACCAACGGATTCTCAATGCTATCCGTAACTTTGATATTTTTCTTTAAAATGGGCTGTGGTGATGTCAGAAGTAGTTTCTATATACTATTATTTTTTTTTTAGAGTGGTTTGCTTAAAAATCCATACTAGGGACATATCCACACCCATTTTTTATAATTAAATTGCATAAAAGGAGTCAAACAAAGTAGTGGCTGCGGCGCGTCGAGGCACTTCAGAGCGGGCCGCCAGGCGGTTATCAGAATGTAGTCAAGGAGGTAGGTTTAAAGCCAGCAATAAAGCTAGCAAAGACAGCTCTACCGAGACGCGAGCGAGTAGCCTTTGCCAAAAAAGCGCTAAGAGCTTACTTGTTTGTTGCCTTGTCAAAGTTAGGGGATTTGAGAAGTGTAAGCGTAAAAGAGAAGTTTCACAGTTAGAATAGAAGTAGAGTGAAGGACGTGGCCCCTCTTAGGAAAGGGCACGAGAAGAGGAAAGAAAGAGTCATTTTTTAAGGCTCTGTAAACACAATCAATAAAGAGTTCCGTTAGCGGTCTTCGATTTTCAGATTCGGTTTAGTGAGAATAGCTCTAGTCTGAGAGCTTAAGCTATTAGTTTAAAAGAAAAGTATGGGCAGAGACTTCCTCTTTTCTTTAACCACAATAGGGTTCAAGCCTACCGCGCAGAAAACAGAGAAGAAGCAGGAGCAGAGCAGTCCACCGGCCATCAATCATTTACTTACCTTGCCCGCGTTAGGAGAGGAGTGAACGGAGAAAAGAAGAGTTGTACCGAAGACTTTCTCTTAGCATACAAGACAGAGTTCCCTTAGCCGTGCAGTGAGCGGTACTCCGTCAACAGAGTCGACAAAGCAGTCAGAGGTAGTTACAAGTGAGATAGATGTGTAACTAACCTCTAAAACTAAGCCAAGGCCCGTCGATTGAAGGGTAAACAGAAAGTAACCGGTTAGCGAGCGGTGTCCGTAGGTGAAAAAGTGCCTTTGTCGGCTTAGAAACAATTCCCTCGATAAGCGCTGGGTTAAAGGGCTAAGCTCAATTTCCGAGAAAAGCAAGCGCTATAGAAAGAATAGCTTTGAAGCCACGTTTAGAATGGGATTCCAACTCTTCCTCTCGCAAGCGTTTGGATTCACCATCCTAATGAGTTTTCTTTTTCGCCATACAGTAGCTAGTCTAGTAAAGCATTATATGGTTCCCCGCGGGATCGGCCTTTGATTACAAGTATAGCTTAGCTCATAGCCTCCTTACCAATGAGACAAGGCAGTAAATAAAGCGTGACCGTTCGGAAACCTCTAAGTGGGCCTTCCTACTTTACATCAGTAAAAAGGCAAGGGCGTTAAGGCAGCAGTAAAGCTCTCACAGCAGGCTGCTAAAGAGGATTTCCATTTTAATTCCTTATAAACCGAAGCCCCCCCGACAACTGTATTTGAGTCTGTTCACTCCTCACTCTACTAAGGCAGGGTCAGTGATTATTGATATCCGACTTCGGTGGGGAGACCATAGACTGAACTGAAACCTACACTCTTTCTTGTGTGTAATGAGTAGCTACTAGTTAGAATGAATTATTATCGGTGTTTAAAACTCCTTTTAGAAGTTCTTCTTAAACCATAGGGCAGGTGCCCTAAGCCGAGTCTCTTGAGTGGGTAACCTAAGCCGAAAAGGTGGACGGAGATGGTGAGTAAGCCGAATCCCCGGAGCGATGACCACTAATGGAACTCTTTGAATTTCTTACTAAGCCTGTGTTTGAGCTCTATGCCTTTGCGCGCTAAGGCTTTCTTGGCTAACCCGAGCAAACCACCCTGATGAGCGTTATTGCTCGGTTAGCATTAAATGAGAAGGCACTGAAGAAGATCTATGAGACCTCCGATCTTAGTGCTAAAAATGGAGTTCTTTCCATCCATCCCCGGATCCATCATCCTCGATGAGGAGGAAAGAAAAGTCCAATACTCTTTTTTGTTTTGTCTTGGAAGACTAGGGATTGCTAATCTACCCACGGAGCGGTGAAAAGACAGGATGTTTTCCGATGAAATGCTGAGGACTATAATGAGGAGGACGACAGACCCAATAACGAGATAATAAAGGGAAAAGAAAGGAACGTCAGATTGGTTCGAATCCAATTCGTGAGAAGAAGAAAAGCGAGTTGAGAGCGGGTCTAATACCTTTCTTTTCCGCGACAATACGTGCGTTTAGCAAGTTCAAGTATAGGGTCTTAGTCACTATACTGAATAAGTTGCCTGCTTCCATGTGACTGAGTCGTCCGAGGTGAGATGGCCTTTTTCTGGGTAGTTCGAGGGAAGAGGGAATCGCTATCGTCTTTCTAAAGGACGGGGATTTTTGTGTATTGCTTTGCAGACGCTAACTTGACTTCACTCACTTCAGAGACGGAAAAATAAAAAGGGGCGAAGCGCATTCATACCCGGCATAGTATATAGTTATAGTTTCTTGATCGTCAAGATGACTCACAACATGTAACACCTTACATCTTCAGCGGTTTTAGGAGTTCATTCCTCGAGCAGGAACTAGTTGTACTAAATGAAATCCAATCCGTGTAATTAGTGGAAAGATTTCCCTATCTTATGGCTTGAAATAGTGTCACACAAGAAAATCCTCCCTCTTATTTTATTCTAATTCGAATTCTAACTCACTTAGGACGACAAGGCTTGTTAATGTTAATTGAATGTCAGGTCCAAGCAGGGATGGAAAAGAAGTAAAAAAGGGGCCTAGTTATTGACCTGAAACTTAGAATAGTTGCATTAAGCATACCCGTCTTGATCCTCATCCATGTACTAGTAGAAGATTAAGCAGCAGCCCCAACGGTAATTTGATTCTTTGTCGGTCTCGATTCCGCTCGTACTGGGTTTCTTGCTCTATAAGCTTAAATAGTTCCTCCTGTCCACCCGATCCTATGAAATCAAAAGTACATTCCATCCCTCAACACATAGCTGATACGACAATCCCAATCTCTTTTGAGGTCAAATAATACAGGAGAATGGGAAATTGTCAGAAAGCTTTCGATAAGATCAAACAGTATCTTCAGAATCCGAGCACCTTTGGTAAAGAAGGGCAGCCTATATACTTTACAGCAGAAAAGACTCTTAACGGAGTCGCATCTGAGTCTTCCATCATTCAGCTCTCAGGATAACGAAGTAAGCGTTGTCTTGTCTCGTTCAAATAATGAATTCTGTTGCCAACCCAAGAAGTCAAATTCTAAATTATAACTAAGAGCGTCGTATTCTAGCAACCATCATTAATTTCATGCCTGGCGGAGGATGTTCCACAATTAGGGGAGTTTCCCTCTGGTTTGCTACCAGCTACAAAATCATAATCCGCACGGGAATTCTCTTATATGAGCGTATGCTGAACGATGCACTACCAATGCCTCTTACACAACTGTTGGGCCATCCATAACTAGCGCATTATAAGGGTGGAATAAACTTTTGAACCATATGTACTGCTTCCTGAGAATCAGATTTGAGAATCACTTTCTATAATATAAATAACAGGCCTACGCCCAGCAACGGTATAGGAGTAGCAAGGTACATTCGAAAGCTAGATTTGGATTATATCGTAGCTCCTATTGAGTTGCCTCCCCTGGGGGGTAACAGAACTTACTGCCTTTACTGGATAAGAGAAATTTCCTATACTATATAAGGTCTCTTGCTTAAGCTGCTTACTCCTTCTGCCTGTCTTCCTGACCCCGGCCCAGGCATAGTCTTAGCTCTTCACCCAACACATATGATAGAGACGGATGTGTGCTTGCCTCTTCCTACGAACCTATTGCCTGTCCTCCTTAGTCAGGATGTGTAATTGCTTTCTCGATGAGAGGAGCGGAAGTAAGTGAAACGAACGGGCAAGGAGCGGAGGGATCCAAACTTTCTTGGAATAAATTCCAGTTTTCAAGTATCAAGCGGTTATTTTAAGTAAATAAAAAATGGGATTTAGGAGAAGGGAGGGCCTTGTTAACACCATGGTTTTGTAGATGCGTTACCCACGTCGGGGATAGGTACGTTTGTCACTCGACTGAGCATACGAGGATACTCAATGTGAACATACCCTCTCCCTAACTAAGAATGGCGCATCTTTCTTTCCCGCATTGATACTTTTCTGGGATTTCGTTCGCACCTTCTAAGGCTATAGGCTTGCTTCTTTCAACGACCGGCCACTCTACTGAATTCCTGACAGCAAACGAGCGGAATACTTTACCCGACTAGGAGGGAAATGCAACGAGCACTAGCGCGCTTCGGCCTTCGAGCCTACGCTTGCTTTACGCGAGCAATGAGGATGCGCGTTACTAAGGCTTTAGGCTTGAGCTCTTGGAGTTGCTTGTTGAGAGTCTGCTGTTTCCCATGCTTGTCTTTGTTAGCGATCGAACCATCTCGAAAGCACTAGGATCCGGATCTGTCTTATTGACCGGTTTTTAGACTTTGAACTGGCAAGTGGAAAGGTACGGTTGGACGTGCCCGCGAAACCATACATATGATAATGTAGAGTAAGCTAGGCTTGGAGATGAACATCTTAAGTTATTTATTTATAATATGCGCTCTTCTGTACTTCACTTATGGTAAGTCTCATCGGTCTTCTGGCAATATCAGGCATATAATCGATTCTTTGACCTGACCGGCTTTGGTCGAGCAACCGATACATTTTTTGAACGGCCACAGCCTACATAAACTCTTTCTCCCTCTTTTCAAGGAAGTTAGTCTCAGACAGACCCTATGTAGTTATCGGTCCTTTTTATACAGTTCCTGACAGGTGCTTTTGTGGCTCTTCACTCCAGCCCTGAAGTATTCTGTGAGCCCAATCTGTTTAACGTGGACCCTCCGTTATGAGACTAAAGTAAGGAAAGAAAGCGGTGAAGAGTATATCCTTACACCCATCTAAGCCCCTTCATACTAGAGGGTATAGTTGATTAAATCGAGAAAGTAACAAAGTTCCTCGAATAACCAACTAGTTGGTCCGCGTAAAATAACATCGTAATAGGTATCTTGGAGATACCCTGGGATTTGAACAGCTTCGTTTCCCATGACAGCGCGAATAAGATCTGCCATGTTCCACTCCGGCGGTAATTCTGCATTTCTGTTTCGAAGCAACTCTGCGCTTTTTTCGCAGATGCTATTAAATAAGTGGGCTAACTCAGGTGGAGCGCTTTGCGCGTCCGACCTAGTTGAAGAAAGAGTCGAAGAGCTATTAATGGAAGGGAACGCACAAGGATGACTATGCATAAATTCTAGATCAATGGGTGTAGGATTTCCATAGAGTACCAATTCATTATTATTCATGGTTTTTCTTTCAATTTTTTTTTTTTTCAACTTCAACTAAAGACCTCTTTCTGTCTTCTCGGGCAATGGATTTGCCAACTCTATTGCTCTTATATCGGTCTGAATTCCTCTTCATCTTGCTTTTCGCTTTTGGTTTTTGGATTCTATTTCACCCTGTGCTTCCACTTCCCCTGCCTCGAGATCGTGCCTTTTTTTTTTACTCGACTCGCTCCCTGCTAAAAAAAGTAGATCTTATTCCGCAACTCGGGTCGATATGTTTGGGAGTCATGGTCACATCATGAATTTTTCTACCTGTCGCGCTCGCGTCATTCGCTGGCCAATCGAGAGGATAGCACATTCCAAGTCACATGCTTCCCAAACCAATACTCGGGGGCAAGAGCGCGACTGCTAAATCGATTTGATCTGGATCATCCGGAACTACATCTAAATCTCTGACTATGGCGACTAGGACTCTCTTTGGATCACGATTTCAAAATGTCTGGACGCTCTTCCGGGCCGGGTCGAGCCTTTCAATAGTGCATCGTATGTAGTAGTAGCGAGTAGTTCCTTCCCAGATCGAGAAGCTTGAGCAAGAAATTCCCCCATTACAGATAGAGGCGCCTATAGCCTTGCCTCTGGCTTTGCCCCCTTATCTACTACGGGTGAATCTCTTCGATCCGGAAATTGACTACCCCTAAAAAAAAGGCTTTGCTGCTGCTAGCTCCGCCACTGGGCCGACTTAAACTACTGCCATAGGTCCCTCTCTATCCGGGTCCTCACCCTCCACCGGAACTCCTGCGGGAAGGAGTTCAATCTCTTTGCTTCATCCCGGAAGAAGAAAAGTCGTATGTAATTGCCAGTACTACTGCTACCTATAGGTCCATAACATCACATGCGGGCGGAGTGAAATGCATCGGAATATGTCTTTCGTCACCAGCTAATTTTAATTTAGGGTGGACATAGATGAGGAATAATATATGAGGAATAATGGTCAATCTTTGGTGTGTATCCGCAAGATAGAAGAGAAGCTCGGGGATCCTGCTTTGGGATCACAGCACCGATAGATTAGAATGATAAGAAAAGCATTCCATTTTTCATACCATACTAAGCTACTCATAGAACAGAAACACAAGTACTTGCGCGCATAAGAAGAAGTTTACTTAATTAGGGCTTCAGATTGAATCCATCACTTAGATAAATGACGTAGACAAAGAAGCTCAAGCTGACTCGAGATGAAAGTAATTAGAAGCTGGCACTTCTATCAGATAAAGAAGACTGGCTGGCACATAGGCGTTTTACCGAGTTGAATCTTCTTCTGTAATTATACATCTTTCTTCCATGCTTTCTGTTGGTCAACAATCAACCGCATTCTAGTTCAGTTCTTCACTACCCGTACAGGATTGGAAGGGATGGATAAAAATAAAAAATGAATTGCTATGGATTCTCTTGAGGATGTAAAATCCGAATTGGTTGGTCAATTAGAATTAGAAGTAAACATGCAGACTAATCATCTGCAGTTGCCACCAACATGGCCGTCCGTAAGATAATTTTCGGATTCTGTCTGGAATCTTAATGATTCTTACGCTTTTCCTACGAATTCCACAGGATATTTTAGAGGCGATTGACTAAATTACACCGAAGAGCCCACTTGAGCAATTTGAGATTTTCCCATTGATTCCTACAAAAAAATGAATGATTGACGCTCTTTCCTTTGTTCTTCCACCCCTCCTACAAAAATGACCCGAGAATCTTCGAAAATCCTCTGCCACCGAATCGGTGAGAGGACCATCAAGGAATGGAATAGTCTAACCTAACCACTCCCTAGCCTTTTGCTAGATGTGGGGCCTCGACGTCATCGGACCAATCAATCCAAAAGCATCAAATGGCCATGAGTTCATCCTTGTGGCAATATATTCTTTCACCGGATAGGGGCAGCCTCGTATACAACAGTGACGGCCAATCATGTAGCTCGGTTTTTGATTGAAGGAGATCCGCAGATCTCTGGCATGCACGGTTGGCCTATGTCAACTATGAACGACTAAAGGTGATGATGCGGAAAGAATAGTTAGTTATCAACCGCCCCATTCAATTAAAGATCGCCCTAAATAGTGGAAAAGGCTTTGTTCTTCTTCTTTTATATGAAGTATAGGGGATGTATATATTTCTTTTCTCTAATCCTAGGGGGGGTACCAAGAAAGAATGCAAGTCGAACAACCAAATGATTTAGGAGTTCCTTTCCTTCGGTTGCTTATAGGCTTTATAGGCTTACAGGAGTTAGTGTCTTATATGCTTACTGCTGTCTTAACATACCAAGGAGTTACTCTTCCTGTGGTCCTACCTATGAGTTGCTTACAGGAGTTCCAGAGCTATGAGTTATACTTACTCTGCATATGTTCTTATGCTGTTATATCAGTGAGTTAGTGCCTTATGCTCCTGTCTTCTGTTGCTTCCTTTGATTGAATACATGAGAGCTTAAGGAGTGCCCTTCGGTCCTGTCTTCAGGAGTTCTAGAGTGAAACAAAATACATTATTTTATGAATACATACGAGTTAGACTTGTCCTTAGGGTTGTCCTAAGAGTTGGTTCCTGTGCCTTTCCCTAAGAGTTAGAGTTCCTGTGTTAAGAGCTTCTATAGTTTCGGTATTTTCTTTATACATCAGCCTACGTAAGGTAAGGGGCGTATGAGTTCCTATAGTGTAGAGTTGGTATACAGAGTAAGGGATAAGGAGTAAGTTCTAGCTTCATATAGGAGCTTCCGCGCCCGGAGTGTTCCTAAGCATAGAGTTCTTAGTTACCTTACTCGCCTGTCTTAACCTTGGAGTTCCAGTCTTAAGAGTTAGCTTTCTTGAGTTGGAGCTAAAAGTTGTACTCCGTAGTTAAAGTGTCTTAATAGATTGACATGGCATCGTTAACTAATATTAGTAGTAGATTTACTTTGATATTCCCCTAATAATATATATATATATATATACCAATATAAGTATTCCAGTATGTTAGTATCCCTGTGTAAGTATATCCCTTCGGACCTGTCTTATAGAGTTCCTGTGTTTATTCCTGAGGTGTTATATGTTTCTATGCTTCCTACGTTCCATGTGAGTTACACTTCCTATGTTCCCTTACTCGGTTGTTCTTCCCACATACAGGTCTTCCCTTGCTTGCTTACCTGCTCCTGTTGTTTCCTTTGTTTTCCATTCTTTTTTTGGGGGGTCCCTGTCATTGCCTTTTGTGACGATCAGGGGGACGAACAAAGAAGTTCGGACGGAGAAACCGACGCTGGCATCGGCGCACAGGAATCCAGTGGAGCTCGTCCTCAAGGAGAAGGTGCGTCAAATCTGGAGGCCGGGCCCCCCTCGACTCAACCACCTTTCGATGTCCCTGCTCCTGATGAGGCTGCCCCCCCGGTGGACCCACAGGCGCTAGAGGACGAGAATCTTCGGCTTCGCCACGAGAACGCGGAGCTCCGCCGACTCCTCACGGAGGAGATGGCGCGGGTGAAGGGGATCCTTGCTGAAACAGAGGATCAAATCGAAAGATCGCGAGAGCAGGATCGTATACGCGATCAGGAAAGGGCCCGCGAAAGGGCGGGCTTACTAGCTGCCCACTCTGAACTCCAGAATCGTAGTTCTATTCTACAGGTGGAGAAGAACCGTCTGAAGTTTAGAATAAATGAACTTCAGTTTCGGAAGGATCAACAAAAATTCCGTCGTGAGTAGACACTTGTTGGCCCTTTCGATTCCCGGAAGGGACAGAACTTTCCTTTTGGAAATCCTAAGGGCAACGTTTCTGGTCTTATTGCGGAATGGGTACTTGTAAGCTCCGAAGTTAGGTCTAGATTTAAGAAATGTTTCAATAAAGACTGATGGGTTCATCTTTCTTTTCTCCCGAAGTCAAATTCTTCTGATTAAGTTCAGTTGTATGTGGGAATGAGCAGGAAGGGGATTAATAAGAAATAATTAAGAAATAATTCCATCTCCATCTCAACTGGTCCCTGAAAGAAGGAAAGGATTTCCCAAGGTCCAATGCGAGACATGAAAAGGGATAAAAAATAAGTTGAGTAGCAGCAGGGTCGTAGTGCTTGAAAGCATCTATTTCAGTACAAAGGCGATCTCATGATGGCGCCTCCTACCTCTTCTGCCTTACCTATGGCTTACAGAGAGAGAGGCCTAAGAACTGTTAATTCAGGTCTCAGTAAATGCTTCCACGATTCTATCTGGAATGCCCCCTGGGTGAAGGCATGAATACCATCTCTATATACTTCGTGATGGACAATCTTCGCCACTGAGTGACTTTTTTAGCGCCTGTGCGTAGTCTGCGGAACACGAAGCCACAGGTTGCGTCAACAGTCGTTCCGGAAGCAAGGCCCACCACGCACTCATCGCAAGCAAAAGACACGTCAGCAACATGAAGCGAAGATTACGCATATAAGATTGAAGCAAAGCTTCTTTCATCCAAAACGTCCGGATTCGCCCGTTTGCCCCCGAAGCATCGCGTAGACCTATTATTCTCTCCGGAGATCGGAGTAGTCGTGCTTGAAAGCTCAGGTTGGGATCGATCGTTGAAGAGAGATTCAATGGAAGCTGAGTAGCGGCTGGAACTAGCGGTTTCCAAAAACCCGCGGACTTCAACTCGAGCCTTTTTAAAATTAAAAGATCTCTGCTTCGTAAGTAAGGGAGAATTCTTGTACATGTCGCCAAGAAGCAAAATAGGGCAAACCCACTTTATCAAAAGAATAGGAATCACACACACACTCATAGCGCAACCTCCCCTACTGATTGATCTTCTTAACAACAATGAGTTGACGCCACTCTATCTACGCTGACTCTCTCGTCTTTCTGATATTTTTCTATATTATATTACATTACTGGTTACGGCGAGAAAGAAGATCCTAACAAACGGCGCTGCTCATTCAGCGTTTCACAAGAGTCAAGCAAAGAAAAAAAAGGGGATACGAGCAGAATTGAACCGATGATTGACGGTCTGACCTTACAGGGCGTGACTCGTCGTCCTTAAAGCACTAAGTTATTTACAGATCTCATCTAGCGCCCTAGCTATCTTTTATCTCACATCGGGTTGGAAGGACTTCTTAGCCGACTGTGTTAAGCACACGCACATCGACACATTTGTTTGTGTCATTCTTTATCACAGGCGCATGATTGAATAAGTGTTGCCGCCGGGATGCGAGGGTAGGAGAGTAGAGTGTAGATGGATAGCAATAAAAAAAGTTAGCTGATTCGATGCGTCGTAGATAGAATGTGCCGTCTGATTTTGCCTTGGTGTGTTTCCTTCTCAACCAATCTAATCTCTCCGGGCATGAGCTGGCCATATGTCCGTGCTTATGGCAAATTTTATTATACACTTGAAGGAAGGGCACTTTCTCGTAGTCCAACTCCTGTATGTGAACTTGAAGCCCTGGGATGCGAAGGTTCATAGATTTAGGAAGGCCCGGCCCAACTCGAGGTCTACTGTGACACAAATGCGTGCGCAGTTCTTCACTCCCGTCTTTATGAATTCGCCAATATGGTTTCTCTTGCCTCATGTTTCCAGAAGGGGATAATAGGGATAAAATCAAGTTTAACCTGCTTCAAAGCAATATGCTGCTTCTACGCTGTCCAGAAAATACAAATCCAATTCGTGAAAAGAAGCCAAGCGAGGGCGGAGCAAGGCCTTTTTCTTTATTATCGCGAGTTTTGGAGCTTTTGTGTTAGGAAAGAGTTGCGTGCCTGTTTATTTTATTTGTTTGCCTTACGCTATTAAACGTATAGAGCTTTTTAGAGTTTTTCTAAGGGGACCATTCAATGCCAGCCGCTTCAAATCATTATCGATGCCCCGACACTGTCTTCTTCGTTTTCCCTTTCTCCTTCGGGTAGGATGAAGGGCATCTGAACGTAACGCTTTCTATAGTAACTAACTCTCTTTGACTTTCAGTCGAGTGCCAATTATGTGATGTATTCTAATGAAATGATGTTAGCATATATAGCGTCGGATGTTATGAAAGTAGGGCTTTCTACGAAAGAGAAAGCGAAAAAGTCAGTATATGAAATCGAAGCGCATTGCAATCATCGATCATATAGAATGTGTGCCGCGTGTGATCAGTCTGCGCATAGCGGATTGTCGTGCCTCTATCTTCCCGGGACTCCTAGGGCTAGAGAGATGGAACTACTGAAGCTGCTCCCTCTGCTTCTGGAACTGTAAAAGGGTTGGGGGGCAATCACTTTTTAGATCATGGCTTGTAATCCTGGAGCCTTTCCCTTGACAACCGAGCTTGCCTAAGTACGGCGTAGAAGAGAAAAAGTCTAGGATTGAGATCTGAGCAGGAATTTTTCCCAGGCTACGTTTTAGGGTGGTAATTGGTTGCTTGGTCGAGCAGCTGCCCTTGGCAAGGAAGGAAAGGTCTTCCATAGCATCTGGGGCCGAGGCCCTGTTCTGGTTACTACAATTAGTGTAGCACCTTTATTTTCAGGGCTTACTTCGGAGAGTACCGCTGCTATTGTTTGAGTATAATCCTGGTATCCTTCTACAATCGTCTTTGTATGGGTACAAGGATGGATTGCTCTTTTCCCGAGGGACCTCTCAAGAGAAGGAGGAGCAGCACATCTTATTGCACAACCGGTTCGATTAGAAAATGAGTTCTTTCCGGGAGAAAAACCTGCGTACTATCTGATAGAGGCTGTCAGTGGGGAATCTCCTTGTTATGACTGTTGATTGCCTACCAATCTGAGTCTGAGTAAATAAGGGTCCCGTTTATCCCGAATATAAAGTCGAAGGAACCGCGGTAACCCCGCCAAATAAATAAAATAAAATAAAATAAAAGGGGTCACGCCTTCAAGCCAAGCCCGTTAACTTAACTCCGAATCACCATTCCACGAGTTAAGCTCGGTAAACCCTAAAAGCTGGGTGGACTTCATAGCCCGCTCACTCCGATTGTCTTAGTGAACTGATTGTGTTCCATACTAGGTGGTTCGCCTCTGATCCCTAAGCTGAGCTCCAAAGTCTGGATTTCTTCCTAAAGCTAAAGTAAGGGCAAGGCCCCGGTCGGTTCTCCCTTTCTGTCTTTCCTGGTTATCTGTTCTCTAGTCGTATAATCATACCATTCTGCCATACTATGGTAATGAAATAAGATAAGTGTCTTTTAGGGCCACCTCTCCCATCAAACATAGAAAATGGTGGGATTTGGTACCCTGGTGGATAAGGAACCGTGTCATGATATGGAGGATATGGACTGCGATAAGGCTGGATTGTTCCTGCATTCTTTGGGTTTTTTAAACGGAGTTTTTCATCCAATTTTTCCTTAGTGACAAACTGTGCGGAAGTATATGGACCTGACTGAGCAGGTGGAGGTGCTGTTGCTTGTGCAGCTGGAACATAAGGCTGAAAAGCGGGAGGTGCAGAAGTTGAAGGAGTTGAGGCTGCTATCAGTGCTTCCAGAGCAGCCAACTCAGCTCTTTTTTATGCCAAAATTTCTTCAGATGTAGGGGGCCGATAGGCTGCATTTAATTGGGTTTTGGGGGCTGCAATCTCGGCGCCTCTCTGTTTTGTGCTATAATCTCATTTTGACGGGCCAAGGCTGCCCTAATTTCCGCCATTCACTGTCTGTACGACGGAAAGGACTGGAGATGAATCGGTCGTAGTCATTGCGGGTAATAAAACTAGCCCACGTTGTGAAGGGAATGAGCTAGCTGAAGCTTCTGACGATTCTGACTGAGACCTCGGTGAGGAGACTGAGTCCTCTTCTGACGGAACCGGACTCCGACTCCTTTCTGCTGACGTTGGCTCACGTTGCCGCACAATCTAACGAAAGTGAAACTGTCTCCTAAGCTTCAGAACCCCCCCTATGTTTCCGACTTGAACTTACCTTTAGAGCTTACCGCACAAAAAGAATATTAGAAAAGAGAAGAGGGAAGATTCTCTCAGCAGACCAAGAGCTTGACTTGCTTCTAGGCTTACGGAAAAAGGCGAAAAAAGGGCTTGTTTGAAGGAATTGATAGATGCGGGAAGAATTGCTGCTCCTCAAAACTAAACTTCTGTATGGACCGTCTGCTTTTTGATTAGGTTACCTGAGAGCTCATTGAGGAGTCATTAAATTAAAGCCAAAATTTTTCCCCGTAACCTATAAAGTAAAGATATACCTACTCCTCACCGGAAGAACCGGAAGACTAAGAGGAGGATGCCCAAAGACAAAAATTCCTCTATCTCCTCCTGCCTAGGTAGGAGTGGGCTAAGGGAGGTAAACACGATAGAGAATTAGCGCTTTTTCATCTGAAAACAAAAAAAAGAAGAATGAAAATCCGTTGGAATCCCCTTAAAGAAAGAAAGTAGTTGCTTCCCAAATAGAATAGCTTAAGCTAGAGTGGGATGGGACTAAGCACAAGCTTTCCACCATCTTATTGGCGATAGGATGGCACCAAAGGCAAGAACTGACTCCCCCGCATCAGACATAAACCCACCATAGAAATGGAGCTACTCATACATATGAGTCCTTCTTCCTTCCGAACAGGCCTTAGCTGGCACAAATCATTTCCTCTACCAGTACTAGAAGCAGAAGAGTAACCCTGTGCTGACGAATCCCCCTTACCAGACCAGTCACAATCTGAGCTTTCCCCCGACACCGGAAGAATTTTATCTACCCAAAACCGATTTATAGATTCATTTCACGGTTTGACTCTATCGCCCCTCCCCTTACCCTTATATACGCTGCTCAGGAAGGGGAAAAGGTCTTTGATCCAATTCTCGCCCGTTTTATACGGGGGCATCAGCCTTGCCTTGCTACTTACTCGAAGCTACTAAGGTAGAACCTTTCTTACTATGTAACCATTAGTAGTTGATTCACCGGTGAAATGAAAAAGTAATACATTTGTGTCAAAGGATCAAAACGGCTTATGAAATGAATGGAATTCCGGCTCTCTGTCAAAGACGCATAGGGTCTTCTCCTCCAAGAGGTTGTGTTTGATGAAAAGTTCCGCATTCCCCGTATTCAGTTAAGAAGAAAGGAATTATTATAGGTGTCAGTCGTCCGAAACCCCGCTTCTCAAAAGGCGAAAAAGCCAGTGGTGCACTCCTACTCCCTATAATTAGGTTGAACCTGGAAAAAGGGGAAAGTTATGGCCTTGGGCGGGTGTTCTTTTCTGAGGTTGCTTTGAGTAATCAGATGCAGGAGGAGCCGGATGAGCGGTCGTCAGTCAGGCTTCTTAGGGCCTTTTATTATATACTTTGAAAATTTCTTTAAAAGCTAACCCTTAATCTAAATCTAAGGCTATAGGTAAGGGACTGCCGGGTGCTGGGTGCTATGAAGAGACTGCTCTTGCTTTTTGGGCTTGTGAATGAGAATGCTTGCATAAATGGCAGCCATAGTCATGCATGCGCTTTGGTTGGTTACCAGATTGAGACTATAGCTATAGTGAGTCAACTAGCCTCTTCGGGAGCCCTCAATCAGTTTTGAACACTGATTCGAAACTCTTTCAGCTACCATACCCCATACCAGTCTTTTGTTTACTTCTGCAGGTGACCAACTTCCCGCTATCGCGATGTCTGGGTCATCGCGGATTCTACTCTACTAACGAAATTTCTCGTTCCGTTGATGAGAGACGCTTCGAATCATGGCGTCCGGCTATCCCAGTAACCCTCTCATGCAACTTCCCTTCCGCCGGGCCACTTTGCGGCCTTCGGGGCCTTAACATCACTCCGAAGTTCCCACCTTTCGTCTCTCGCCCGTCAACTACGAGTCACTTGATCAGACTTTCGCTACCTGCAGGACTAAAGGTCACTAAGCGATCCTTCACCTTCCTTACTCTATCAAGTAAGTACTTTCAGTCCTTAGCTGCGCTATTGCCCGAGCATAGCTGTACTGTATGAGATTAGTTCTCCGTCTCCACTGCCCTGTTATAACAGTCTGGTCTGTAACAACACAACCTGAAAGGAAGAAGCCATTCCTAATAGGAAGTTTCTAGCCGTCTTTCTTAGGGCAAGAAAGGGTATAAGGAAGAAGGAAAGCTCTCTGAAAGCCCTTGATTCCCCGCTGATAGCAAAAGAAATGCAAAGAAAGAGCGGACGGAATGCCACATCGCGAGAGGGGGAAGATCCGTTCCCAGCCGTCTTTCTTGAGGAGCGAGAAAAGTGACTAATAGCCAAACAGCTCCCACTATGAATCAGAGAAAAGTCTAGACTTTCTTCTTTCGACCCTTCTCTTTAGAGATTAAAGAATCACTGTCAGAGCATTGACATCGAAAAAAGGCCAATGAACCTAGGCTTAGCGTCTTCCACTGAATTTCCGAGTCAGGGCTTAGGTAAGGAAGCCTAGCAGCTCAATTGAATTAGGCGCAAGAAGCTTCAGTTACGCCGCTTGACCTAGTCATCGCAGGGGCTCAGCGCTTAGTTGAAAGACACTGTGCCTCAAAAGAGATCTGAGCCCAGCCCTAGAAGGAGGATTGCTTCTATCACCAGTAGGCGAACAGAGCTTTCAGGCATCGGGATCATAGTGTAACCTATGACTAAGCTCCGTGACTAGCTCCATTGTCATCATCTAAGTTCTTCTTCATCACAGGCCAACCAAACCGCTCGACCATAGGGAAATGAGGAACCCATAGCACTGGACTGAAGTGCCTGCCCCCTCTTCATCTTCCGAGTCATGCCCGGAATGAGTACTTTGCCCTTGAGATCTATCCAAAGCAAAAGAAAGAGGAAAAGAGTTCAGCTGCTTGCCGAGCTGTCTAAAATGACTAATAGAAGCTCAATCGAACAGACCTTGCCTAATAGACTGGAATGGGGTTAGCCAGAACAGGCGAAAAAGATCAAGGAGCTGTAGAAAAAAAAAAAAAATGGGCTTTGCAGGCATACTCTTCTTATCAGTGCCCACCCAGCCTGTTCAGTTTCAGCCAAGAAAGCGGATAACATTCGATTCGGGCAATGGCAATGTCTTTAGCTTCAGAAAGCTATAGAAGAGGAGAAAGTCCCAGGAAATAGGAAAGTCAGGCTATCAGCAAGCATGAAACTCCTTCAATCGCCGATATCACAAGCTAAGGGGCCGATTGACCGGCAGCTTCATATCCGATTACGGAAAGAAAGAAGCCTACTCTGTACTCTCACTGGCGGGGAAAGCATTGATTTTTTTCCAGGCGCTATCAGCCTTGCCTTACAGGACAATGTCGGTTGAAGGTACGAGTCAGGATGGGATAGAAGAGCAAAGCCGCTTACCCAATAGGTGACGGAGTGAACCCGCCCTTTCTTCAGGGTCAAGAAGAAGAGCAAGGAGGTCCCACTATCTGATATAGAGAGCAGGCCACCTAAAAGAAGGTCTGATTGAGCACTTTCTTCACCCGATCTTATGTCTGCAAGATAAAGATCAGACATCACATTACTTCCGCTATTTGCAGAGATGTCTTTGAAGTTGAAGGCAGGTGCCAAGTAATATGCGAAGTCCGGGTATGAAAGCACAATATAACTCGCGGGAAAAGAACCGCATCGAGGAGAACAATATCTTGGTTGGAAGCAGCATTCATGGCAATCATCACCACTTTCTTTCTCCCGAGGGGGTTTGAATTCTCGACTCTCGCTAATAAGTCAGGGGTCCTTTTGTGGTGCTTTTTCCTTTTTCTATTTGATAGTGATAAAAGGCTCAAGCTAAGGCTTTCAATCAATCGAATCCAGTCGTGTCTGTCAGGACGATGTTCTTTCCTAGACCTAGAAGAGAAAGCTGCTTTGGCAGTGCCCGTTCTCCCTTACTAAGGGGATAGGTTCAGTCTTTGCCCTCTCGCCTATCGCTTTTTCCTGTGTCGGGTCGTAAAATGCCCCCGTCTTTCACTGGCCTAGGCTTTGTAAGCTATACAGGGCAAAAATGGACCTATTTTTCTTTTTCTTTGGCAGAGCGAGGGACGACGACGACCGAAGGGAGGGCTCTCTTTATTTTATATCCAAGATTCGACTATTACGAGGCACTGTAGCCCGCTAACGGTTACCTGCGAGCGATGATTTCAACCATTATAGCTGGCGTCGACCCGCTTTCTTTAAGTCATTCGATCACTCGAGAGTACTTTTTTCTATCGCAATCTCTCTGGTTTTGAGTCCACACGGATCTACTGATTTTTATGTACTCTCTCTAGTAGGGAAGGATTAGTCCGAGCCGAGTAGGCAGAAAGCTAAAAGGGGTTTTGGCACGCTAAAGGCTTTGTTTTGCCCATTTCTGGGCATCCTTACTTTTTGACTCTCGTCTGAACAGTGGCTCCTTGTTAATCCATGCGGCGACAGTTTAGTTGATGCTCTTCTCCACGTTCACCCTTATCGCAGGATGGGTGTAGTTCAGAGCGCAAGATTTGAAGAAAGCAAGCCTGAGTCACATGCCCTACTCTCTATTTTTAGTTAGATGGCTTGTGATGTGCCAGGTCTATTTCGCTCTATGGTTATAAAGCAAGTACGCCCCCATCTCTTTGGACTGAAATCCTGTCCCGAATCTCACGGGGAATGATTCATTATCATAACGAGGGGGCAGCGGTCAATCTATAGCTCACTTCGTTCCTCAGGTCTCCAAGCCTTTCTTTTTTGTCGCACTTCTGAACTCTCGCTCTTCAGCGCCCCGGTCGAATACATAGATGATTCATCAATAGCAGCATCTCTTTTCTTCTTTCTTGCGACTAGCTATTTTCTTCCTAGAGAAAGATTATACTTCATAGCTAGAGAGCGATCATCTTCTGACTGTATCATGGAACTTCTTTTTCGATCCCTTCCCGCCGTTTAGGATTCGAGTAGCGGTTCGACAAGTTGAGACAAATGAATATTATGTCAGTGAAGCATCTGAGTAGCACCCATTTCCCGAGAGAAAAGCGCTTTCTAGTTGGATTCTTATTCATCGCAATATTGAAAATATGTCTCCCTTCGGTCGACCCTCTCTTTCACCTAGTACTTGTACTACAGAAAAAGATACTGCAATTGCAAATGGCATCAGGTCTCTTTTGCTCAGTTCAACCATCGGCTATTGGGGACAGAGGAAGAGCTCCAGGAACGACTGACTTGTACAATTCGAAGCGCCTTGTGCGTCTAAGGATCGTCTAGGCCGAAATAGCAGTCAACTGCGGCTTCTCTCAAGGTCTGAGTTCACAACTTACACTTTGAGTCGTTTTCTAGATTGTGTGTGACGTCCATAGCATTTCAGCAGAAGAAGAATGGAATGAGTCAAAAAGAAGATTGCTTGCTTTCTCGATAGTCGTCTTGGTATTGGATCCGCTCTTCTCTTAGCATGAACATGAATTAGATTCTATTCGTCTTCTTTATTCATTCTTAAGAGAACCCCCTTTCCCCCGATTTTTTTCCTTCGCTTTGTTCTGTACATCATATACGTCCATCATTAGGCGGTACAGTAAAAGAAAAGCATAAAAGCGTTTTTTGTACCAAAAAAATATCTCTAACCAATCTTTCGGAAGAGGGTCCTCCTCACAACCCTGAAGAGCGTTTCCCAGCGATTTAAAGAGCCACCGAATCAACTTCAACCTATATATGAATTTATGAAGACCGAATATATAACATAGAATGGTCCATAGAGATGGCATTTTCACTTTATTTTAGAACAACCCCCTTCCCGAACCATTCTTAAGACCACCAAGCCCTCTCGAATGAGTTCTACTATAGAAGCTTTCAACGTACACCCGGGGACAAATCTTTCGCTCACTGAGAAGTGAAAACCTGTGACTAGATCGTCCTGAAGACGGATGCGACGGGAAGAAGTGGCATTTGGAAGTGTTGCTGACTTAACATTTAGGTTTCGGCATAACAAAGCTTGCACTGTCTTTTCGCACTTAGGCGCACAGCGTGCCATTGGTAATGATTCTACTACGGTTCCACAAATTCGCAAACTGATCCTAAGTAATCGTTGTTGTTCATTGGATTCCGGAGGAACTACTTCGTTAGGATTGGGAAATTGCTGCGATTCTTCCTGAATAGCCTGGATTCTCCCGTCGAGAGTCACTTTGAAAGTCTTACCTAAACTCTTCCGACTGAATATGATAAAGCCTATAAAACAACGAGCTACTATCATTTCTTCATTATAGATTAAGATATTCTTCGAGCTTAATGCACAAATGGAAAGAATAGCAGCAAATAATATCTTTCTATTTCTAGCCGTGGAAAACAATTTCATTTTTCTTTCATTCTTTTCATTCTCCGCTCCCCCCAAAAAAAGGAGAGACTTCATTTTCACTGTACGAGTAGTGAAAAACTATAGTTTACTTTTATTGGTTGTTGACCAACGGAAGACATGGGAGTTTTGGGCGTAAAAGTGGCTTTCTTCTCTTATGATATTTCTAGTTAGATATGCCGGTTGTCGCATATGCGCAGTGAAGCACTTTTTCATTCCGTAAAGATAGGTTCTTTCGCTAATGTCTCGATGGACATACTTGATGGCTACTAGAACTGTGATTATCAAAGATGATTTCAACCTCCCCAACGTCTCTCCTTATGTCGATTATTCCCTCTCCGGACTTTATTCTTGGATGATCTGCCCAACAATTCAAGAAGGAAGGCACCAAACTACTTGAACTATTTATGGGTCTACCTAGGATACGATACTGGCTGTCGGGTAAGGCTTTCGAACAGGCAACAGGCTTACAGCAGGAACGAATAAGTGAGACCATACGCGAACGGCTGAGCTCAGTCTTCCCTGTAAGAAAAGTAGTGGTCGTGCTAGAGACGGTCTATTGTGTTTTTCTTGACTCATCATTGATCTTTTGGAAAAGCAAGAAAGAAGAAAGGGGAGCTTAAAGCCGCTTTTCCACAGTCTCAAGGAAAAGCAGGCTAAAGGGCTGCGCTAAACCTTACGTAAAAACCAACCTTACCTTACGACTGCTTCGAGAGCGGATAGAGCATCCTCTTTTTTTTGGGCATGAATCCTATTTTCATCAATCCGAATAGTAAATGCCGTTCTTCGGCTGCTTCCTCCTTTCATGCTTCCTGCTGCACGAGATGAGACGGATGGACTACGAACAAAAGGGGCACTAATCTCATGGGCGGAAGTTCCTTGCCTTGCCGCGGGATTTCCTATTCATCTTTTCATATAGTCATCAGAAGGGATATCTTGAAATCCTGGTCCAGTTGAGGTTGAAGGTGCGAAAGAAGTTGTTTCCGGTGCGTCTTGTTACGGGATCGGTTCCTTATAGATTAGATAAAGAATAGCACTTTCAGGGAGAAAGAGAAGAACGCCAGGAAAGACGAAAGCTCGTTCATCAACGAAGGCAAGTTCATCAATCGACCAGAAGAAAGGGCAAGCCAAGGGCAAGGGTATGAAATAGGTTCATAAGCTCGAGTAGGAGTTGCAAGCCGCATCCGTAGTCTATCATTCTAATTCCGCTTCTCACTCTGCATGGAAAATGATCCCTGCTAGCAATCTCTTATATAGTATGCCTCTATCTCTATGAAACATAGAGCCTTTCTTTCTTAGTCAGATTCTTTCCTGACTTGAACCAAAGCAACTCTTTCACCTCTCCACGGACACTATCACTAAACCATAGCTACTTTCATCATTGATCTAGTGGCATTCTATCTTTCATCCCGTAGGCTAGCTGCTTGCTGCAACATTTAGCATTCTTCCTTTATGGCATTAACAAAAACAAAGCATCGAGAGAGAGAGCAGGCCATTCCCCTATCTGTTCATTTTTTATTCAATCGAGTCCTACTCTTTCTAACCCGCCTTAGGCCCACTCACTACCGTCGACGAGAAGGGAAAGGAGGCACTGAGGCGACAATTGGCTAAAAGGGATCGATCCCACAACCGCTAAAACGCCTTTTGAGGCCCCGCTCAAGGCGACGAAAGACCAGGCTATCTCCAGAAAAAGGCTATGGGGAACGAAGGATCTAAGCAAGGAGCTATTGATAGTGACTAACTTGAACGTGGCGAATTGGGCTTTGGCTAGGAAGTGGACAAACCGTCTCTTGCAAGAATAGGGGTGATTGATCTCTTTCCCGCGGCAGAATGCCTTTTTCATTAAGCGATCCTTGAGCCTTTATCTGATCTGACCAGAAAGCCTTTGCCGTGTTTAAGAAAGTAGGATGAATCATGCTAGTAGTCGGGAAAATCCATCTATTACGCAAGCTAGGCGGGTCCCACCGTTCTGATTTCAGTCTTGCTGTGACCTGTGCTACCTATTCTAGTGCGCCTAGGGCTGTGGTGCTGCCTGAAGCTCTCAACTCCTATCTCGGAAGGACAAGGAAAGACTTCCATTCCCTCTATTCTATTAAGAAAGGGAATAAGGCCAATCAATCGAAAGGATTGACCTTGAATCCGCAAACAAAGTGGAATGATGGAAATATCACCATTCCTCGGTTGAGTGTACTTGAAAGATCGAGGAGAATGTTACTCAAACTCAAAAAAAAGTAAAAAAGAAAAGTTCTTCGAAGCTGTGCTCTAATGTAATGGTGGTCAAGGATAAGGTACTAGTTTCAGTGGGAGACATTGGGTCCGCATGAGAAATCTGGGAGACTCCACAGAGAATGTATGGGTCAGTGACAATGGTAAACATGAAGTTTCTTCGGCAACGGTTTTTTCCAAGCAAGATTGTATCAGGAGTAGTAGCAGTAGGAGTGGGAGATTGAAAGCTAGCTCCTGACTCGAGGGGAGAAGGAATAGTCTATGAAAGAGATAGTCTTAGTACACCCGAAGGAAGAGGGAAATTTAGGCCTAGTAGCACGGTTGAAGTCCAATCCGTGTGAGTATGAGTGCCAGCCAAGCCGCTTTCAAGCTCTCCAACGCTAGCAGTGCAGTAAGGGTTCATTCAAAGCGAACCAGTAGCAAAGCGGTTGAAAGCAGTCTGTCGGTCTAAGTCCTGGTATTCCGGGCAAGCCAGTCGATGGTAGTCATTCCGGTGCTTCTAGTGACTTTCTTGCCTGTCTCCTGTCTGTTTACGAATCGGATGTGAGGTTTTCCTTATATCCTTATATAAAGAGATCTTGCCCTCGGTCTTTCTGCCGCAAAGAAGCAAGCGAAAGAGATATTCAATCAACCCAGCAAAGAACCGATACCACTACCACAGTCTTCACCAAGACAGCTGGAAGGCATAGAGTCAAGACAAAAAGGAAAGCCAAGACAGCTGGAAGGCATAGAGTCAAGACAAAAAGGAAAGCCAAGCCAGGAATGAGAGCGGAAAAGGCGTTAATCAAGAGAATACCCTGTACATGAAAAGGGCTCAGAATAGACTCTTTGCTTGAATGGCTTGTTTGCAGGTTTGACATTCTCTTTAGCAAAGAAGAAAGCACTACTTCATGGGAAGTTTCCAAAGGTAAGTCCGACGTCTCCTTAAGGTAAGGCAGTTCACTCGTAAGGCCTCATTCATCTCTTACCCGACAAAGGCCTCTCTCATCCCTTGCTTATGCTGAATCGAGATTTTCTTGGTCTTCTTTGACCCTCGAGTTGAATAAGCTCTTCTTCCTCAAGCTTTTAGCTTGGAACAAGAATGGATAGAGTTGACTCAGCTGCGATTGCTCTTGTTCTCTTTGCTCTTTATAAAATGGTTTCTGTGAACAAGGAAGAGGGGCTGCCATTGAATCAGTTTCATTTGGTTAGAAATATCATAAGAGAAGAAAGATCGTAGCGTAGAAAAGAAAGAACGTTTTGATTCGCCTTTACGAGTTGAGTAAACAAAGAAACTTTCTCTGGTTATAACAGTCTAATGAGCGTTCACGTCAGGGCTTGTACTTAACTTAGTATAGATTGGGTTGGTGTTCAGTGTACCGTGGGTACAAGATCGAAAAGAACCCTATCCCTATAGGCAGGCAGGCTAAAAGCGCTGTCCGTCTTCATGGCCTCAATAATACTAAGTATTGTACTGGCCGAATCCGTTTCGCAGCACGGAGTATACCTCAATCTCCGTTAGTTCAGTTTCGGCTTTGTCCCAAATTTACCACTCCTTCTGTGAGGCAAAACCTCACCACACTACACTTCGGGGCAAGACAAGAGAAGAGGACCGGTCGCTTCGCTTGTATCTTCGGGATACGAATTGGCGGTCTTTCTTTACGAGCACTAGGACGTACGTACTCACTATGGATTTTTTAATATGCGATTTTTTTTCTAGGATGGGTTTGGCTTTGCCTGTAGCTATTCTTGTAGGCGTTAGGGCTGGCCGAATGTCCATCAAATGAATAGTCTCAATATGGAAACCAAAATAACTGATTTAGCGATAGATGTTGTAAAGGAGAAAATTGTTAACCAACTAGAAATTATTTTGAGAGTATACTAGGGATACTACTGGAGATGTGAACTTTCCAACAGGAGTCAATCTCCAAGAGGTAGCCGAACGTCTTTTTTATCCGATAACTCTTTGAGTGTAACGGCTCACGCTCATGATGGCTTTGCTCTAACGTTAGGAAGTCCTCTCTTTCCTTGTATGGATTTCTTATGAGTGATTCATATGCTTTAGCTGGAGTAGGATTCTTTCTCAAGCCTGGACGGTGGTCATCGTCTGCACTGTGTTCTACGGCCTATGCTGCTGTAAAGATCGATAGTGATGTCTTCGCTACGTCCGGGGGAAAAGCGGAATAATGGTCTCTCTTCAATGTCCGACTCTGTCGTATGCTTAACCCAAGGTCAAGTAGGGATGTATAACCCTTGGCTCTGTGTCCAAAGGAGAGAAAGAGAAGGGGATTCTTGGACTAAACCCCTGGTTACAGTAGCGCTCCTGGCTTTCGAAATGGAGACTTTGATTGGCGGGAAAAAAATGGAGTTATTTAATGGATGGTCTCGCCGAAAGGATGCATAGTGTGAGGGGAGGTGATGCAGGGGCTCTCGGAAGCCCACAGCTTCTGCTTCTGAGCGGACCGCCTCTCATCGTGGGGAATTCCCGTGGCTCATCACTTATGTCGCGCAGTTCCTCTATGATAACCCACGAAATCTCACTTATGTTCCCATCGTCGAGAAGGTTACTGTTTGGTGGCGTTCGGCACGGGGACAACCACTTGCTTTCTATGGTTCCTGGACATTATTCACTCTAGCACACCACAACACCGTGTGGTTGAGTACCGAGTTAGTGGATCCGGGTTTATTTACTACCTATGCTATCTTGGGTTCCGATATTGTTATCGGAGATGCGGAGGTGGCAGCTATCAAGCTCAGTTGCTTCCCTTTGGGATATAGAGACTTTGAATCAAGGACGCTCAAGCCCTTTCCCTTTGGTCGAGCACTCAATCAACCTGGTAGAGAACTCCAAACTCCAGTTCTATGCCTGAATGGACCTACCTGGGGAAAGACAGGGAAGGAATGTGGACGAGACAACTGAGTCTTCCGATTGAAGGTGATCTATCTAATCAAGAACCTCGCGAGGTCAGTCCAATGAGTTCAGGGAATGATCCATTCGATTCCACCCATCTTTCATGGATCTCGGCTTGGTGTTCAGCTAAGTCCAGTTCGTTATAAGTCAGTCTAGTCTATCAGCTTATGAGAATGCCCAGGCTTGATTAAGGTAGTTCAGTGGTTCAATGACTTCGAATTCCGGAGTGCAATAGAGAGTGTGGACAGCCTCAATCCTGAAAGCAAGTCAAGCAGGGGAGGAGAACTAGGGAGAGCCAAGCCAGAGGCGAATGATGCGCACTCATCATACGAAAGCAGTCCATGCAGATAGGAAGCGGAGCTAAGCTAGGTGGATCTACTGACAAGTGGAAGTACCGCCACTACGCTCAATTGAAAGCAGGAAAAAACCACTTCACAACTTCCTAGGATGTGAAAGTGTGATAGACATTCAATCAACGGATTCAAGGGCATCGGAGTCGAAAGTCTTAGTGAGAAGCCCTCTTAGGACTCTTTCCACTCTTCTCTGAGTGTCTTCAACAGTGCTTAGGTAGCGCTCACTGCGGGATAGTCAGCTTACTTTATTATTCGAGAGCGGGGAACTTCCCTTCAATAAGCTTGTTAATGCATATCTGCCCGCATATGGAAGTAATTCCATTCTTCTAACTTAACTAATCACTGGATCAGACGATAAAGGAATGGATGGGATCAAAAGAGCTCTCAATACGATATAGTTTTTGATGATGAAACTTGCTGTCTTTGTGAGTTGCATCCAGAATCAGTGTATCACCTCTTCTGGGATTCTTCCTACAGTAAAGTCGTTTGGTCTATCTTGCTTGAAAATGGGTTGATTTAGACTCCCACTCGAAACTGGCAGAAAAGAATTCATTGCACAAATCCCTTAAAACTATAGTAGCGGCTAGCTCACTAAGAGATAGAGACGCAGCTTCTCTAATAATTATATATATAGATATATAGCATAGCCCTTTTTCTGATATTGAGATTACGTCAAGTAAGAATTCCTATTCTTCTTGTTCCGAAGAAACCTAAGCGATTCCTTCTCAACCTGGGCGATGCTACCCCGAGAAGTGCTCCTCGACAGATTCCATCTCCGCTCCTGGGATCGAGCTAATCTTTCTTTCGCTTGTAAGAAGCATTATGCTTTGTCTACCAATTCCTGTAAGAGTTCTTACAGGAGAGCCTTAACTCCAGCTGAAAGATGAGACGAGACTCTTATTCTCCTCCCGCCCATATACCACACGATACCAGACCAAAATGTTATAATTATAAAAGAGCTTTCTCACGTCCATCTATCAGTCTTATTTCCTCCAGCTCCCGCTTTTGCTATTGTAGCAGCTCCGGCCTTTGCCTCATCTAAGGGGTCGGGGGGTTTAGAAAGAGTAAAGTAACTAGTTATGCCTGCCCGGCAGTGAAAAAGCAATCGATCGTACGACCCCTTCAAAGATGTATCTATCTATATTTTCTTTTGTAGAAGAAAGAAAACTGTCAAGCAAGGAAGGCGCAGTAAAGAAAGCCTTATGCTGGGCTTAAGCAAGCTAGTACGCCTAGTAGCATACAGAGCGATGTGTCTCGAAGGAGGCAAAGCCCCATTCTACCACACAATATATATGGGTTTATAATCCCACGCTTAGTTCGTTTTCTCTTTTTTTTCCTCAGGGGTTTGTTTTTCGATCAATGCCGAATAACCCTATTCTATTAGCTTAGTTTCCCAGTAACCTTTTTTACCTAGGTTTCCTCAAAATCCAATCTATTGCAGACTCGTCGGTCGGTTTTAGGACGCCTCACCACTAAACACCAGCTTCACAGGTGAGTTTCCCACGCCCCACATAGGGAGTAAAAAGCCCCTTTTTCGAGGCTCTGGTTTCTGGTTCTTTATTATGCCGAAAAGAGCTCTTTCATTGAGAAGTTGGTCCTGGAGCTGAAAGAATTTCTTTAGTTGACCCCGCAGCCGCAGCTAAGAGCTAAGGCAGTCGCAGAAGAGCTTGTTTCATAATCAGATCAAGGAATTGGGACAACCCAAGCCAAGGATGATGCAAAACCTTTGGCACTAGCTAAGGCGACCTCCTACGCAGGGTAGATGAAAGGTATGCCCATTGTACCCGTGGTTGGTGCATTCATTGATGCAAGTCCCGGATCGATCTATTTATTCTTTCGGCTAGCCGTACTCATTCCTCTTGTTTGTTCAGATTCTTCCTTCGTAGGGGGTTGCCCCCCTCTTTCTAATTTCTATTTTCGTATAGAAAGAAGTCTGGGCGCTTTTACTCAGCTTCCGGAACTCCTCAACAAGAGCCTAAGCCCCTGCTTGGTCCTTTGCCTGGCACTTGAAATGAAATTTGCATTGTTTGTTTTAGTTAGGAGTTTTACTTTATCGGGAGTGGATCTCTTGAACTAGAAAAAA